CACAAAGCAAACGAAGGGACTCACCAACGAATCAAGCTGAACACATCTTTGATCCACTCTACGAACTGAAAGCGAGATCTTGCAAAACAACCACGCAACGCCCGGATCTGCAAGAATGGCTATGTAGGTAAGGGGATCAGCGCTATGATCGCTTTGAGTTCTGCTTGAAATGTGTATGCTTACGTACGAGTTGCTATTCGGCCGTAGATCGGGTTCTGGGTTCTTCCCTCGAACTCCCTGAGTGGTATTTCGTAATGTAAAGCTAGTCTAAAGTAGATTCAGGATCAGGGTGGTGGGTGGGGTAAGAAGGTAGATGATAATAAAAAATTCTTTATCCTATTCTGCTAATTCTCTTCTTGTTGCACCATGTCCAAGCTTGACGATAGCAGTAGAACAAAAGTCACCATCGGACTCAAAGAATGAACCTTCCTTCCAAGATGTATGTCGTCCGACCCAACTTCAGACTCTTTCTTCCTGACCTATTTAACTCTCTGGCCGCAGTTATTTAGGTGGTATCCCGAGATTGAAGAGATCGAATTCCTCACGGGAACACACGAAACAAAGATATGAACTAGGTAAATAGAAATGGAAAAGAGATGTTTCCATTTCATCAAAATCATAAGCTTTTTCTACATCCATATGATCTACTAAAGTAGATCGGTATTGCCCATATAATGAAAGCAGATCTTGGTCCATGGAGTCCCAAGAAGGTAAGAACTCCAACCTGTCCGATGCTTCTTCGGCCAAATACGATATACAAGTGGGACCTGCACTATGAGCAAGCTGTGCGAAAAACCGCTTCTTTTTTCCGGTTTCGCACCAACTTGGGCGAAATGGGGTTCTACCGGGAAACCATGGATTTTTTAGTTTTCGCCATTGGTTACTGGTCGAGCCACTGGAATGGAATGAGATAAGAATCTCTGGAGATCTTTCCTCTCCACTTACTCGTAACAGGCTTTCCCTCTGTAGAAGACTTCTTCCGAATGGCATAATTGTCCTATTTTTTCCTCGATCTTCAAAGAAGACTGACTCCCCCTTCTCCTCTTTCATCGTCGTTGGTCCTTCTTTCACTAATGATCTCACCATTTTTTAGTAGTTCGCGCGAACGCGCGAGGGACTATCCTTTTTATCGCTTGCGCTTGCTTTTCACTCTCAAGGAAACGGTCTCTCTCTTCTATAAAGCGAAGCAAAGCGCATGGCGCTGAAGTGAAGAAAGCTCAATAAACACACACGAACACGATGCGCATAAATGAGACCGCTGATCATTTCATAAAACATATATGCTTGACCTTTCGCGATGCTTTTTTGGGGCGACCCACCAACCCAGCGATCGATGACAGAATGGTACGAACAAATAAAAGTCATTGGATTTGGTAGTTCTCCATTGACTTCTCTCTTTTCCCCTTTGCATATGTTCCTAAATGGGTGTGCGCCCCCAAGGGCCGGCCTCCCACTCTCTTATGCAGCATTTATTAGCTTGGCTGAGTTGGGTGGATCGTGCAATAAGCCTCTCTCGACTATCCCTTTCTCATACGTCTTTATGAAAGCCTCTCGCCTTTCGAGATCCGGTCCATCATCAACTCAGTCAGATCTTCTTGTTTGCTTGCTTTGATTAGGCTTCCTTTAACGGATTTGATCGGCATTTCGTGCCTGCAGCCCTGCTGGTTGTATCGCCCCGTACACCTCTTTTAACTAACTAAAAGCTTGGGCTTCTTCTGCGTTAAAAAGCTTGCTTCTCTTTTCTTGAAATATCTTTTTCGTAGAGTCAGGTCAGACATTCGCATCTTCTTCTACTAAATACCCAGAATCCTACCTCTATCCATAAGAATGGAAAGGTTTTCTAGTCGTACCTCTATTGATACGAGGGGCTGCTCCACTCTTCTATTGGTTTAGTGCGAAGGGCTGCCCTACATTCCTATTGGCACGAGGCAGTAGCCGCCGTTACCCGTTTTGGCCGAGAAGTCTTTTAAGATATCTCATAAGCAACTGAACTACCCTACGAGCAGCCAAAACAAAAGAAAGACTGCTAACAGCCTCTCGCCGGGAACTTATGTGAAAGAGAAGAGCAAACAAGAAAATCCGAGCTAGGTGGTCATAACGAAGTACGTTGGGAAACGGATTGCCATAATAGACAGTTGGTACGGAATCATTGAAATGAGGAGACACGTAGACTGCTCGAAGTGCGGGAAGTGCCTTTATTTACTAATCTAATTTAGGCCCGCAAGGGTAAGGGTACGACCAATCCATCTGCATCTGCTCCCCCTCTTCCATTCGTTGATCGAACTGCCGATGGTCGGGGGCGAAGAAACTCATTCTCATGCTCATGTGGTGGTTACAATTCAACCTACCCTTTTATCTTAATATCGAAAAATCCCTCCACTTTCACTCGTTATAGTATGATGAAAAAGCTCTCAAGCCACAGCCATTAGATGAAGAAGTTACTCCCTCTTATTAATTTAGTACGGAAGAGGACTACCCTACATCCCTTTGGCGCAAAGCGGCTGCCGCTGTCTGCTCCAGTCGAAATCTCTTTTGGGCTCATGAATAGAGGAAAGAGGATATCTCCCGTAAACCCAATAAATAATAGCTGGGATTGCCCGGTTTCTCTTCTAGTAAATAACCTTCGGAAAGAAAGCATTCCTCCCTCTCGCCTGCATCTGAGGGACTGGGCTCTAACCCAATAACTGAGCCTGCGTCAAGCTAGTTAAATCTTTAGAGGGGCGCTTTTGCCTAATACTAGGCCTACATTCTAGAAAGCAGGCACCGCTGCAACAGAAGAAAAGAAGGATCAACCAAATCCCCACCGACCGGTGAATGGAAGCGAGGGGCGAAGCAACTACTCAATAAGCAACAAAATTGATCTGCAAGCCATCATATATACATCATAAAGTTCCTAAGGCTACGCCCGGAGAAGACATGTACGGGAAAGCTGCCTCCCTTTGGTCAGCAGATGAAGGAGCCGGCCCCACAAGGTATGCATTTTCGGATTTTGCTGCAAGAGATGCTTCAGACTTGCTAATGTAATGGATTTGAATTCCTCTAATTGAGCCACAAAAACCCCAGTCCTTTTCATAGGATTTCGTAAAATCCGGCACAGGAGATCTCAAAGCTACAACTAACCTCACGAAGATCAGGAAAAGATTCTAATTCCAGGTTTCTAGGCGGTGAACCGCTCTACTTTCTATAAAATTACTTGGGCTCGATCCAACATCAGGATGACCCGACAGGCCGAGCACGTCAACAACTTAATCACGACTTTGTGACCGGGGAAACAAGAGCTAGACTTCGGCAAAGGTCCCAATATCTATAGAATATGAATTTCTTGGAATTAAGTTTCCTTTACCAGTCTGTGTGCGAGATGCCCGGCAAACAAATATAATAAGGGTCGGTCGGTTCAGCATCTCAAGTGGTTGCTTCTTTCGATGTCCATGTGCCAATGCCAGGTTGGATCGGTCGAGACACTTGAATCTTAACTAGCTCCGTTTGCGTTGGATCAGCCTACTTCATGCACGAGCGGAAGACCTCCCCTGCCTTCCTAATAGGAACTAAAGGTACTGCGAAACCAGTCTACCTACCCGCTTGAAGATCCGGCAAGAACGGAGTGAACAAAATAGCTTGACTGCCTCGGAGATTAGAGTTATGATCTTTACACCTTCATTTGTGGGATCAGATCAGATGATGGGTCCAGAAGAGGGGCAAGCACGACTCTCTAAGGCATGGCGCCAAGCAAGACCCATCAAAAACCGATACCCAAATCTGTCTCGAATCAATATCCGAAGCTGACCTCGTCAATACGTGTTACACAAACGACGCATCGAACGAACAAGTAAGCGAATAGGGACCGGGTTCCTCGGGCAGCAAGCTGGCGAATCTAATAACTTTGATTCCTCATTCGATCAGTTGCGCTAACCCTGATTCCCCTCTTTCCTTTCCCTGGTTCGTTAAACAGAGTAGGGGGATCTAGCTTTAGCTCGAAGAGGAAACGAGTTCTCGTTCTGATCTGCACCGGGGGTTGCTTCGGTCAGTTACAGGGGCGGTCAGTAGGTAGTTCCGATTCTAGCTCCTAGCTCTGGAGAAGCAAACTTCAATGACAAAGATTTCACTACACTACTTATTACGTCAAACATTCCTCTTTCTACTTCTGACTCTCGCACGGATAGAGATGGAGGTCGGGATTCCCGCAGCACCGCGGCAATTCAATGAGCGAGACTTGCACTCAATAGTAGAACAATGAAAGCAGTAGTGGCACTCCCCATACTTAGATGGTCCGGCTACGCCTGGTTCTCCCTTTTCTCTTGATTTGCTTGCTCGAGGAAATGTATTCTGATTCCCCTTTCTTTTTATTAGTTTTAGGGTTGGGTCTGGCAGAGAGGAAGTACAATCAGCTACACCCGCCCTTGTGCCTCGTCAACTGGTTATCTTTTTTCCATTCACTTAGCCAGTGCTTCAGGTGGAACTGCTCATGTTGGGCATCCAATTAGCGCAGCATTGGGTATTGGTTCATTAGCTACATCTACATATAGACCGAAAAAATGCAATCACTTTATATTAGATATTAGGAAGGGAGATTTCTATTCAAATAGAAAAATAAAAAAAATTTAAATAGCGTATGAAATACGCCCAAAGACTCCCATGCCTTTCTGGACCAACCAGATTTCCGACAAGTCTTTCTGTTATAGCAAGAAGCGGAACTACAAGTGAATTTTAATCATTATGGATAACCAATTTATTTTCAAATATAGTTGGGAGACTTTACCCAAGAAATGGGTAAAAAAAATGGAAAGATCAGAACATGGGAATAGGTCTGATACCAATACGGACTACCCATTTCAATTGTTGTGCTTTCTTAAATTGCATACCTATACAAGGGTTCAAGTTTCGATCGATATTTGCGGAGTTGATTATCCTTCTCGAAAACGAAGATTTGAAGTGGTCTATAATTTACTGAGTACTCGGTATAATTCACGCATTCGTGTACAAACCAGTGCAGACGAAGTAAC